TCTTCTTGTACCCCTGAATCCACAAGTCCCAGCGGAGGACCAAGAAATCACCCGCCCCCGTACATCTGTAATAGTCACAATGGTGTTGTTGAAACTTGCTTGAACATGAATAACGCCTTTTGGTATTCGACGTGCACTTTTACGTGAACCAATCCGTCCAGTCCTACGTGAAACACTTTTTGGTATAGATTTTGCCATATTTTCTCATTTCCTAAATATAAGTCAGATATATGGATATATCCATTTCATGTCAAAACAGATCTTTTATTTTGATTTGTTCATCGGTTCCTTTAGAGAGTACCTTTTCGAAAGATTATCCTTGTCTTTGTTTATGTCTCGGGTTGGAACAAATTACTATAATGTGTCCTCTCCTACGGATCAGTCGACATTTTTCACAAATTTTACGAACGGAGGCCCTTATTTTCATCGTTGTTATTCCTTAACTGAATTACGAATCTACATGAAAGGAATGTTGAAAAACCGACTAATCATTCGAATCCTTGTTGTGGAGTCTATAAATTATACGCCCTCCTTTTGAACCATAACGACTTACTTCAATTTTGACTCTTTTGGCTCTATCTCCAGGTAGTACACATATAAAACTGTGTCGAGCCCTTCCTGAAACATAACTTCGAATCTGACTTCAGTATATAAACGAACCCGGAGCATACCATTGGGAAGTGCTTCAGTAATTAAACCTTCATGAATCCATTCATTTTTCTTCTTTCATTCCAGGCAAAACCCCCTTGAAGTATCAACTACTGTAGGAGGAGTGATATTAGACAACTTGTCTTTTTTCGTTTTTTTTTTTCACAAATTAGGAAGTTCCGGATATAATTCGGGTACCAGAGGGATTACCATATATAACACAAAATTTCTCCGCCAATTCTTTCTAGTCGAGCCGCACGGTCTGTCATTATACCCCGAGAAGTAGAGAGAATTACAATCCCCATCCCGTCTAAAATTCTCGGAATTCGTTGATAGTTCGAATAGATTCGGAGACCAGGTCGACTGATTCGTTTTAAATTTAAACTGGTTCTATATGGTCTTTTCCTATTCCTTCTATGTCGTAGGGTTAAAACCAAAAAAGATTTGTTGTTTTCCACAAGTTTCCTTACGTTTTCGAGAAAACCCTCTCGTAAAAGTATTTTAACAAAGTTTTCGGTGATGTTAGTAGACACTATTCGAACCGTTCCTTTTCTATCCATGTCAGCATTTCGTATAGAAGTTATTATGTCAGCAATAGTGTCCTTACCCATGAGAAAGGCAAATTCTAGTTCGAAAGGAAATTTCTAGTTCGAAAGGAAAATTATTGTTATCAAATTGTTAGAAACGCAAATTATTGTTACTTTCGAATTTTTATATATTTATATAATCAACACGTTCGTTTTATTTTTGAAAATTATTAAAAGTATATGCGTGAGACAGAATCTACTAATTTATCCATTTTAATTAAAGACTGTCACTCTATCGCGATCTCGTATTATAATACCTCAGGTGCTAATGAAACTATTTTAGTAAAATTTAACTGTCTCAATTCCCGTGCGATCGCGCCAAAAACTCGAGTTCCTTTTGGATTTCCTTCTTGATCAATGACAACTGCAGCATTGTCATCATATCGTATTATCATACCGTTGTCACGCTTGAGTTCTTTACAAGTACGTACAATGACAGCTCTGATCACTTCGGATTTTTGTAGGGGCGTATTTGGTACTGCTTCCTTGATCACAGCAACAATAACGTCACCGATATGAGCATATCGTCGATTACTAGCTCCTAGGATTCGAATACACATTAATTCTCGGGCCCCGCTGTTGTCTGCTACATTCAAATGGGTTTGAGGTTGAATCATATCATTTTTTTAATCTGTTTTTTTTAATGTAAAGTAAAGCAAAGGACGAAGTAAAAAAAAAAAAGAAAACCTGCAATTGTTTTTTTTATACCCAAGACTTCTTTCCTTTGGTTCAACATTCCTATCCAGAAATAATGAATTGAGTTCTTATAGGCATTTTGGACGCCGCTATTGAAATAGCCTTTCGAGCTATATTTTCGGCTACTCCACCCATTTCATAAAGTATTCTACCTGGTTTAACGACAGCTACCCAATATTCGGGGGATCCTTTCCCGGAACCCATACGAGTTTCCGTAGGTCTTACTGTAACTGGTTTATCTGGAAATACACGTACCCATATTTTTCCCCCACGGCGTATATTTCGTGTCATTGCGCGTCGCCCTGCTTCGATTTGTCTAGATGTGATCCAAGCGGGTTCAAGTGCTTGAAGAGCATATCTACCGAAACAAATATGATTACCTCGATAAGAAATTCCTTTCATTCTTCCTCTATGTTGTTTACGGAATCTTGTTCTTTTGGGGTTCTAGTTGATGGGTCTTTCTCAATTCCATCTCTACTACAGAACTGGACGTGAGAGTTTCTTCTCATCCAGCTCCTCGCGAATGAAACGACTAAAAAAGATTTTATCCGATATACATATATTTAATAAAGAATATACTGAATCATAGGATTCTTTGAAATTTCATCTAATTAATCTATTCGAAATTTATATATCGTGTTTAGTTAGATCTATATTATAGATCTATAATTCAACATGTATTCTATTTATAGATAATGTCAATGTCGTTTTTTTTTTATAACGTTATAATTTTTTATAACGTTATAACGAATCTTTCTTTTGTTTTGCCTTTTATCATATATGATCGACCCCAATTTATCAATCCAATAAAGAAAAACTTTCGCGGGCGAATATTTACTCTTTCAATATCTATTTCAGTTCTAGGGTTAGTCCACGACCTCTCCGAATAAAAGAATAGGTTTCTAGTCCGTTCCGCCATCCCGCCCAATGAATGATTAAGATTCATTTTCCATAGAATCTTCTGCATTCACGGGTTCCATCGTTCCCATTGCTTCTTGATTAATGGTTAGGTCTTAATTCTCCAACGGAGTCCTTAATGAAATTTGTTCTTAAGTCAATTTTCTCAGTCTTTATTGGCTCGAGGCTCTTGATTTTTTTTGTTCTATGAGCGGATTCATCTAATTATGGATGAATCATTATTAATGCTTATTACATTGCGTTTTTTTTATGAGATGACTCATAGACCTTACATATTGGAATTCTATATCATTGATATTTTCTTTCTCTCTTCTCTCATCCTTCCATTTATCCCTTATCCGCATACTTTTCTATTTCGCTTCATAACTTATAACTTCAGAACTCAAAATCAGATTGGTTTTTTTATGTTTATGCAAAGTTTATGCAAAAAAGGATTTCAGTTGCTACAAAGATATAACCAATATTATATCTTGACTGCTTCTTTGTATCCAGATAATGCGAAGCAATGAGTTGGTTATTAGTGTTATAAGTTATTAGTTCATACGTTCATACTATGGCTCGGTCCTTTTTTTTGAATCCTAGTACTAAAACGAAAAAAACCAACGAGTCACACACTAAGCATAGCAATTATATAAAACGATTAATCGATTTTTTATTCAACCCTATAGAATTTAGAATTGCTCATTTTTGTTTTGATTGAACATCAAAAAAATGAAAGAGTTTGGTCTTTTTTGGTCTATTTCCATCGCTGGGTAGAATGTAAAGACACATAAAGTCTTATTATTCTGCGGCTACAAATATCCAAATCTTGATTCCTAATACCCCGTATATAGTTCGAACTGTATAGGAACAATAATCAATTTTAGCTCCAATGGTTTGTAGAGGAACCCTACCTTCTCTGATCCATTCGACGCGTGCAATTTCTTTTCCGTCGATACGCCCTGCAATTTGTACTTGAATTCCTTTTGTATCCGCCTGTTCCGTTAATTCAATAGCTTTTTTCATTGCTTTGCGAAAAGAAACTCTATTCTTTAATTGTGCCGCTATAAATTCTGCAAGAATATTAGGGTGTCCATACGGGTTTGAAATTCTTGTAATAGCAATGTTTAGTTTTTGATTCACACAATTAAGTTCTTTTTGTACATTCAGTTGTAATTCTTCGATTCTTCGCGGTCGATTTTCTATTAATAATTTTTGAAATCCTATATAGATTATGACCTGAATTAGATCGATTCTTTTTTGAATCTCTATCCGTGCAATTCCCTCAACACCGGAGGATATTCTCATATTTTTTTGTACATAATTTTTAATACAGTCTCTTATTTTTTGATCTTCTTGTAGACCTTCAGAATAATTTTTTGGCTGTGCAAACCAAAGAGAATGATGACTTTGTGTTGTACCAAGTCGGAAACCGAGCGGATTTATTTTTTGTCCCATAAGCCCCCCCACTACTATATGAATTATGACATGTCCTTTTTTGGGTCTTAATTTCTATTTATAGTCGGGGGGGTTTTGAGCACATGAAAAATTCTTCATATTCTTCATAGAAGGAGATATCTTTCAAAACAATAGTTATATGACAAGTGGGTCTTTTTATCAGATAACTACGCCCTCGAGCCCGAGGTTTTAATCTTTTCGCAGCAGTTCCCTCGTTGACTTGGGCTTTACTAATGACTAAATTTGCTTCGTTGAAACCCATATTGTGACTAGCATTCGCTGCTGCCGAATAAACCAATTTAAAAATGGGATAAGATGCTCGATAAGGCATGAGTTCTAGTATCATAAGGGTTTCCTCATAAGAACGCCCACGAATCTGATCAATTACCCTACGAGCTTTGTGAGCAGACATACGTATATGTTGACCTAAAGCGTATACTTCATCTAGGTTCTTTTTTCTCCTCTTTATCATAAGGTTCACCTCTCACCAATGAATCTATATTCACTTTATTAACGATTAACGAGGGGATCTATTATCATTTTTTGCATGTCCACGGAAATTTATAGTGGGCGCAAATTCTCCCAATTTATGTCCTACCATACGATCTGTTATATAAATAGGCAAATGCTCCCTTCCATTATGGATAGCAATGGTATGGCCGACCATTGTGGGTATAATGGTAGATGCTCGGGACCAAGTTATTATTATTTCTT